GATCGGGGTCTGATCGATCCTATTTTTTTGAAGGTAAGGGTCAATTTTATTGTAGAGCCGTATGCAATGCATAATGCCCGTACGGTTGTTCGATTCTATCTTTTTTCTTGTTATTCTTTTATCTTTCTTTTATCTTCCCCTCATCATGCGAAATAGAGAAACCTTTTTTATCTTATATCATCAGGGTAATGATCCATCAACCCGCTGGTTCTTTTTCTGAAGTAGCAACGGGAGAATTCATCCTGGAAGTGGGAGAACTGCTGAAACTACGTGAAACCCTGACAAGGGTTTATGTACAAAGAACGGGGAAACCCTTCTGGGTTGTATCCGAAGACATGGAAAGAGATATTTTTATGTCAGCAACAGAGGCCCAAGCTTATGGAATTGTTGATCTTGTAGCGGTTGAATGACAATAAATAGCCTGAATTTCGCGTCAATTCGTGATTTAAAATGAACCCTGCCGCGTTTAATATTCTATGACTTTTATTTATTTACTATCTATTGATTGATGATTCTATTGATCTATCGATTCTATTCTATTGAATAAAAGTCATTCATAATCATACGGTTAGGATCGATCTAAACCAGCCCATTATGTATATGATTCAACATGCCAACGATTAAACAACTTATTAGAAATACAAGACAGCCAATCAGAAATGTCACAAAATCCCCCGCGCTTCGGGGATGCCCTCAGCGTCGAGGAACATGTACTAGGGTGTATGTGCGACTCGTTCAGATCATAAACTAGAACAAAGGAAAGAGAACAATGTTCGAATATCAATGATCAAATAGGATAGAACGGAAAAACAAACTACATTTACTATCTAAAAATAAGAAAATGGGGTCATATCCCTTTTATTGTGTATGAAATTTATGGTTTCTATTGGTGTAAAACCACTCACCTCAATTCAAGATGAGAAGTAATTCTCCATTGGTAGCAAATGGTTATCCATTAAGCGGAGGAAATCTTAGTAACATAGACCCCTCTTGCAAGAACGGACTAACAGGGTCAGCTACCCAGCCAACTTTCATAATTAAATACCGTTACTGTATAGGTAGAGCTCGTTGTGAAAGACCTATTACTGGATAATTCATGGGTAGAGCCGAAGAATGTGAACTATACAAGTTAGCAATAACATTGATTAAATGAAGTAAGGGCTCCGGTGTATAGAGAAGACCTCACCGTTTAAGAAGTAACCATAGAAACGATGGAATCCACTATTTAGTTATCATTGCTATTTTTTTTAACCTAGTATAGTACAATTTCGTATTTCGAGGTGAAATGCCTATAAAAAAATAAAAAATCGTGGTTGGGAAGGTTATAGTAGCGAAAGCCATTGGAATTTTTAGTTTATACATTGGAAAAATCCGTTTTGTTATTAATATACTAGGAAAGGGGCAAAAGAATAACTGAAAGAAAGGAAATCTATTAGTTATTCGTTAAAGTTTCATTTATTCAATGACCAGAATTAGACGGGGATATATCGCTCGGAGACGTAGAACAAAAATTCGTTTATTTGCATCAAGCTTTCGGGGGGCTCATTCAAGACTTACTCGAACTATTACTCAACAAAAAATAAGAGCTTTGGTTTCGGCTCATCGGGATAGGGATAGGCAAAAAAGAAACTTTCGTCGTTTGTGGATCACTCGAATAAATGCAGCAATTCGTGAAAGGGGGGTATGCTATAGTTATAGTAGATTAATAAATGATCTGTACAAGAGACAGTTGCTTCTTAATCGTAAAATACTTGCACAAATAGCTATATCAAATAGGAATTGTCTTTATATGATTTCCAATGAGATCATAAAAGAAGTAGGTTGGAAAGAATCCACCGGTTAAACGGAGTTGCCCGGAGAATGAACTCCGGGAAGATCGAATAAAAATGAATAGAATTAGAATATGATAAAATATCAGGAAGTAGTCAAAATAAATATGAATCAACACGTTCAATAAAAAATTTTATTCTTCCCAGATTATTCTTTTTTTTCTTACGACACGAGACTTCAATCCGGATTCTTGGATTTTTCCAACAAAAAAGAAATCCGCGTTTGAGTTCAGATGGGCATTTGAATTCAAGTGAAGAAAGAGTAAACCTATCTTTTTCTGGCTCTAAGACTGGGAGTTCTGGTGGTCGACTCGGTTCTTTCAAATTGTTTCTCATTATTAAGAAAAGGTAACAAAGATAAAATACGAGCTTGTTTTATAGCAATAGTAATTAATCGTTGTTGTTTCAAGGTCAATCTATTCACTCGTCTAGATAATATTTTTCCCTGTTCACTAATAAATCGACTAATTAAACTCATGTTTTTATAATCAATTCGATCCCCCGATTGGATCGGGGGCAAACGCCTACGAAAAGATCGCTTGGATTTAAGAAAAGTTCGCTTAGATTTTTCCATGGTTTGGTTAGTTTATTTCTTATCCCTAAAATCCTATTTCAGCCGTATCTTTTATTAGAATAAATAAATAGGATTTGGTTTGTTTATAATTATCTTTAACTATGTTAAATATTTATATATATAATGTCATTTTTGCCCTTTCCTTGTAAGAAAGATAAGGGCGCCGGTGCTCGGTTCGTTCGATCTATTTCTTTATCTCCCCATGAATCGTATGTTTGTTACAATATGGACAGAATTTTAGCAACTCCAATCGATTAGGCGTATTGTGCCGGTTCTTTTGAGTAATATATCTGGAAATCCCCGTTGATTCCTTATTAACACCGTTTCGAACACAAGCGGTACATTCCAAAAGAACCGGTATTCGCACATCTTTACCCTTAGCCATGAACCTCCTTTGGATTTTTCGTTTACTCAACTCTTCCTTTTTCAATTCGAAACGAAAAAGAAGAGAAGAAAGGAAGGAAAAAATTTGTAACTAGCTATCCTCTTATGCAAGATTTCATTACAATCAATATAGGAAATACCATAGAAAGATTTCTAAACTATATTTCAACAGTACAGTATTTCATATAATTATCGTCTAGAATACGCTTTCCCTAGAACCAGAGTTTGTGTTCGACTTCCATAGAAATTTAATACATAGAAATTCATATTAATTTAATTCCAACCTGAACCCGACTCTCACAGCTGTTGAATGTAATATTCTTTCTCTTTCCTCCCTTTTTCTAGGGAAAAAAGAGAAAAGAAGGGGCTTTATTTAATTGTATCTCTAATCTTCTTTATTCCTTCCCACGTCAATAACTAGAATGAAAAAAAGGGGAACGTCAACGCATCCGGGAAAAAACGATTAATCTCTATCAATAAACCTGCCAAAGAACCGAACCATAGAGTACTTAGTACCGGTGCCACGGAAAGATATGTTTTTAGATCTCGCATTGAAAAACCTCCTTTTATAGTAATACATACATAAGATAATACATATTGAAATGTACAATCATCCAGTAAATAAGATTTACTTTTTGTTAAATACAGAAAAAACGTCCTTTTCTTCCCCACTATTCCCCAAAAAGACTCGTTTATTTTTCCTAGGGGTTCCAGAAGTATTTTACTATTATTATATGTTAAATGAGACCAAAAAGGCGAAATGGACATAAAAATTCTAGATTTTAATAGAGGCAATAACGATGTGGAAAACAAGACAGGAATTCTCTACAATGACACTGTAGACCAATGGAAGGGATGTAGCGCAGCTTGGTAGCGCGTTTGTTTTGGGTACAAAATGTCACGGGTTCAAATCCTGTCATCCCTACCTATTACTGCTCCTTTGAGCAGTAACGAGGGATTTTTTGAGATCAATTCACGTTAGACATATCATATAGAATCTTTTATTCTTATGATGATACTATATGTGTGCATACAAGATGTATTGGGGCCAATCCTTTTCTTTACAGTCTTTTCTTTTATGAGAAGAAAGCGCTCTTAGTTCAGTTCGGTAGAACGTGGGTCTCCAAAACCCGATGTCGTAGGTTCAAATCCTACAGAGCGTGATTTGTATCTTCTTCGATGGAATTTGACTGAAACACTAACTGGAACAGCAATCTTTATTTGACCTCCTGGATATTAAAGAAAGGAGGAGGTCAATCAAAAAAAGAGATGTTAATTAATCAAAGGTCTAACTGATCGCCACGCCTGTATTGTAAATAGGCAGTTACAAATAATCCAGCCAAAGTAATAGGAATTAGACCTAACACAATTCCAAATAGAAAAACTTCAATCATTTCAATTTGTTTGAAAGGAGAAAAAAGAGGTAATATCTATACCTAAATATTAATCCGAATTACCATGAATCTCAATGACCAAGAATTGGCAATTAACGGGGTAAAAATACACAGAAGTTCGTAGAAAGATTTTGTGCAATTAATTTCAAATAAGTCGTATCTTGCTCAGACCAATAAATAGAGCTGAGGTTATAGTTAAAGCCGTTAGTAGAAAACCGAAATAACTAGTTATGGTAGGCATCAAGGAGCTAAATGAAATATGGTCTTTTTATACATATGTTTATAAAAAAGCACTTACCTGAGTTTCCTTTTTTGCAAAATAGGAGAAAAAAACCAATTGAAAGTTTTTGAGTCATCTATCATTATAGACAGCACTAACAAGGATAAAGTCACAACTATATAAAAAAATTGATTCATCATCTGTAACATCTACCCATACCGCGTTTGCAATCAGCAAATGCATTCTTGGATGATTTTTCAATTCAACTTATAAACGAATAATAAGAACTGGGTAGTGTAATTTCGTTTTAAAATAAAACTAACTCTTTTCCAATCATTATGGAATCAAATTAGAAAATTATTCCTATTTTTATCATTTGTTTTATTGGATCGAATCTATATATTTTAGAGCGAACATTAATCTTATAAAACTTTTTCTTTTTAACTAATTAGATTCCGTAATGAGTTCACTCATATAATATCTTAAATATCTTGAATGAATGAGAACAAAAAGTTATCACATGATCACTCAAAAAAATAGGTGTTTTGGTTCAACTATATTCTAAGACTAGTAATTTCTATTTTCTTTTGCTTTAGAAG